CGACTCTCTGTAAAATACTCGTTTGGACGAGGGCTTCCAAATACATCGTAAGCTAAACCCGTGCTGACGAATAACCAACCCGCAATGAAAAGGGAAGGTATAGTAATGCTATGAATGACCCAGTATCGAATACTGGTAATAATATCAGCAAAAGAACGTTCTCCTGTGCTTCCAGACATGCCGAGCTCCACGTATTCTTGTACAGTCAAAAAGGGGATCGATTCCGTAAAAGATGAGATCAGTAAATGGGAATTCACTGAAATTGAATCTTTGTGAGATCGTCAATAGGGTACCAAGGGTGTCTTTAGAGTATACCGAATCAGTATAGCTATCCTTCTTCTGACACAGCAACGCAATTTCACAATTAGTATCTAAATGGAGTGCTAGAGACTTTCTTTTTTCTTTTATTGTTGCCTGTCGATGTAGTATTCTATACTATTCAATAAAAAAATTTTCAAATTCCTGTAGTAGTATAAGGGTTCTCTCCATTATCGGCTTCGGATTAGAAACTGAAGATCAGATAAAATGTGAATACAACGGATTGCTTTCAAATAATTCGCGAGTGGGATTATCATATTCCATTCTCCTACACCTACAATTCAATTAGATCCAAAATATAAAAATATTCTTTCTTTTTGTGTTTGTAGAAGATGTTTTTTGTTGGAACCTCCCCCCCCCCTTTTTTTCATTTTTAAGGAATTGGTTAGTTGTCCAGTAAGAAGTAAGACTAGCCGATAGCCTTCGACGAAAGAAAGAGAACAAAGAAGAAAATAATCAATATTCGCGATGCACGCATTGTTGTATTAGAACCAAAAGGCCGTTCTTGATCGAATTATAATTATAAAAGGGCGGGGGGCTCTCTAATTTAAGATATGTAAAGAAAAAATGTATAAGTTTCGCACGATTAGATCATGCGAAACTCTTTTTCTTCTCATTAGAGATATTATGAGAATGAACCTACTACTGAATCTAATGAGGTCAAATCAGATTAAAGTAAAAAAGAAAAGGGAAAGTAAAAAAAGGGAGATTCTAGTATAATATAAGGTCATTCTTTGTTCGAAAATACACAATGTATTCGATACAATAATAAAAAAAAGATCAAAATCAAAATAGAAATGATTTTCCAATTTTAAAGCGATTCAATTTCATTTTTTGAATGAAGTTACACAACAGAGTTTTTTATTATTTCTAATTTTGATTATTAATTATAATATATAATATTAGTATAAGAATATTAGTTTTTAAGATGAATCTGTTGATTGGGAATTAGGGGATGCTCAGATATCACAGATGATGAATTGATTTCTTACCTATGTCACTCCCATTTTTTTTTTTATTACTGTTTAGAAGGATTGATGAATCAAAAACTTTCAATTGAAAGAATAAGTGGAATTGGTCTTTTTGCTTATTCTTGTTTGTATCTTTCAAAAATTTGAATTTAGGGAAGTGCTTTCTAAACATATGTATAAAAAGACCATATTTCATTTAGCTTCTTTATGCTTACTATAACTAGTTATTTCGGTTTTCTACTAGCGGTTTTAACTATAACCTCAGCTCTATTTATCGGGTTGAACAAGATACGACTTATTTGAAATTAATTGAACAAACGATTCATAAAAAAACGAAATCTTTCTGTGTTATTCCATATATTCTATAGTTTCTTAAGTTTCTTACCGTGTCAATTTCCAATTTTTGGTCATTGAGATTCATGGGCAATATGAATTACTAGTTAAGAATAGATATTACCTCTCCTTTTCCTCTTTCAAACAAATTGAAATGATTGAAGTTTTTCTATTTGGAATTGTCTTAGGTCTAATTCCTATTACTTTGGCTGGATTATTTGTAACCGCATATTTACAATACAGACGCGGTGATCAGTTGGACCTTTAATTAATTAATAGCTCTTTTTTTGATTGACCCCTACTTGCTTTATTAATTTTAATACATAGGGCAGGGGTCAAATTGAAATTGCTGTTCAATTATTTCATTTCAGTGTAATTTTCGACCTAAGAATAACAAGAATGGGATCACGCTCTGTAGGATTTGAACCTACGACATCGGGTTTTGGAGACCCGCGTTCTACCGAACTGAACTAAGAGCGCTTTATTATCACACTAAATATTTTGTAAGTAACCCTAATATATTATATTTTTGCATGCGTATCCTATTCTATAGTAGAATAGAGTCAAATGAAAGATTGATCATGTTATGGATGACCAATTTAATCGATTTCAATTGATCCCTTCGTTACGATTCCTGCTCATAAGATAAGTAATAGAATAGGTAGGGATGACAGGATTTGAACCCGTGACATTTTGTACCCAAAACAAACGCGCTACCAAGCTGCGCTACATCCCTTTCAATTGGGTTACAGTGTCATTGTAGAGAATACCCGTATTGTTTTCCACATCTTTATTTACTCCATTTCTATACAAAAATTATCTTGTCATTTCTTCTTTTTGATCTCATATCATAGAACATATAATTAATTAATTAATAATTAATTATAATAAACTACTTATATGCGTTACGTATAATGAAACCCGCTGTAAAAAAAATGAATATTTTGGGGAAATGCTGGTACAGAAAAGGGCACGTTTTTTTTAAGAAAAGGAATATTCTACTGAATCGTTGTACATTTCAATTTGAATTAGGGATTCCGCGGACAAATACAAGCGACCATTAACTCCATATATGTCTGATCATATATGTATTACAAATTCCAATAAAGAAGGAGGATTTCAAATAAAATGCGAGATCTAAAAACATATCTCTCCGTGGCGCCGGTAGTAAGTACTATATGGTTCGGGTTTTTAGCAGGTCTATTGATAGAGATCAATCGTTTATTTCCGGATGCGCTGATATTCCCCTTTTTTTCATTCTAGTTAGTAACATGGGAAGTGGTGAAGAAGATTAGGGATTTAATAAAATCTCTGTGACTAATCCCTCCCCTTCCCATCTTTTAATTTTAGAATTTTTAAAATTCGAATAAGTTCGAAAAGAGAAAGAATAAAAGTGGATTCAAATTCAGTGAAACTCGGAACTCGGGCCTGAGGCCCGAGGCTCGAATTAAAATAAAATTTTTAATTTAAATAATTTAAATTAAAATAATTAAAAAGAGAATGAGAACGGAAATGGAAATTGATGGATAGGTCAACAATATCATACAAAATACTTAAATGAAAGACGAAACGCTATATTGGGATTAGAAATGTAGTTAGAAATCATTGTATTACTTATTATTACTATCTTGATTGCAACGAAATTTTTCATAATTTTATTTCGAGTTAGCAACTTCTATTTTTTTTTTTCGTTCCTTTTTTCTCTTTGGATCGCAAAATAGAATAGTTGAGTGAATCAAAAATACAAAGGGGGTTCATGGCCAAGGGGAAAGATGTTCGAGTAACAGTTATTTTGGAATGTACCAATTGTGCTGTTCGAAATGATGCTAATAAGGAATCAAAGAGGGTTGGTATTTCCAGATATATTACTCAAAAGAATCGACACAATACGCCTAGTCGATTGGAATTGAGAAAATTCTGTCCCTTTTGTTACAAATATACAATTCATGGGGAGATAAAGAAATAGATGGAACCGATTACACGTATGTATTGTATGTCATCCTTCCAAGGAAGATGACAAATGTCATATACCATATATTATATATAACATATATTTAAAGATAAACAAACCAAAAAGAAATCCCCGACAAAATTAGGATTTTCGGGATAAGGAATAAACAAATCATGGATAAATCCAAGCGACTCTATTTTAAATCCAAGCGATCTTTTCGTAGGCGTTTGCCCCCGATTGGGTCGGGGGATCGAATTGATTATAGAAACATGAGTTTAATTAGTCGATTTATTAGTGAACAAGGAAAGATATTATCTAGACGGGTGAATAGATTAAACTTAAAACAACAACGATTAATTACTATTGCTATCAAGCAAGCTCGTATTTTATCTTTGTTACCCTTTCTTAATAATGAGAAACAATTTGAAAGAGGTGAGTCGGCTGCTAGAACCGCGGGTCTTAGAATCAAAAAGGGGGATAGGCTTACTCTTCACTTGAATCAAAATTCCAATACGAACTCAAAGGCGGATTGATGTTTTGTTCGAAAAATTCGCGAATTAAGATGTGAGTGTCGTGTCATAAGAAAAAAAGGATCGGGGAAAAAGAATAAATCTTTTTTTATTGAACGTCTTGTTTGTTCATTTTGACGACTTTATCATATTATTTGATTATATTTTATCATACTAATTTCTATTCTACCTTCCCGGAGTTAATTTTACAGCGCACTCCATTAAAATTTAAAACATTCCTATGGAGTCCTTCCAATCTACTTATTTTATAATCTCAGTGGAAATCATAGAAAGACAATTTCTATTTAATATAGCTATTTGCGCAAGTATTTTACGATTAAGAAGCAACTGCTTCTTGTACAGATTGTGTATGAAAATACTATAACTATAGTATACTAAATTCCCTCGAATTGCTGCATTTATCCGAGTGATCCACAAACGGCGAAAATATCTCTTTTGCCTACCTCTATCCCGATAAGCCGAAAACAAAGCTCTTATTTTCTGTTGAGTAATAGTTCGAGTAAGTCTTGAATGAGCCCCTCGAAAGCTTGATGCAAATAAACGAATTTTTGTTCTACGTCTCCGAGCTATACATCCTCGTTTAATTCTGGTCATTGAATAAATGAAACTTTGATAAATAACTAATTGATTTCTTTTCTTTCAGTTATTCCCTTCCCCTTTACTAGTTTGTTAATAACAAAACGGATCCTTCCAATGTATAAAATAAAAACTCCAACGGCTTTTGCTACTATAACCTTCCCGCCCACGATTTTTTCTTTTTTTTTATAGGCATTTTACCTCGAAATAAGAAATAATATTGATATTGATACTAGATATTAAAAAAAGCATATTAATATTAAATAAAAACAAAAAGTAGTAAATATAAAATAGAAATGAATAAAAAAAAAAATAGTGGGTTCCATCGTTTCTATGGTTACTTCTTAAACGGCGAGATCCCTTCTATACACCGGAGCCCCTTCTTTTCTTTCATTTAATCAATGCTATTGTTAACTTGTACAGTTCACACTCTTTGGCTCTACCCATGAATTATTCAGTAATCCGTCTTTCACAACGAGATCCACTTATACAGTAACGGTATTTAATTATGAAGATTAACTGTGTAGCTGACCCTCTTAGTCCGTTGTTGAAAGAGTAAGGGCGTAATCTTTCTTGCCTTTAAATGGGATTCCCCCCGCTTAATGGATAAACATTTGCTACCAATGGGAAATTCTTTCTCATCTTAAATTGAAAATGGAGACGATTGGATTTACACCACTAGAAACCATAAATTTTGATACACAATAGAAGGGTATGATAGATACTTTTTAGATAGTGAATGGAGTTCTTCCGTTTTATTTTATCTTATTTACTGTTACTGATCACTGATACTGGAAAAATGGGTTCTTTTCTTTTGCCCCAGTCCATGCTCTGAACGAGTCACACATACACCCTAGTACATGTTCCTCGTCGCTGAGGGCATCCCCCAAGGGCGGGGGATTTCGTAACATTTCTGATTGGCTGTCTCGTCTTTCTAATAAGTTGTTTAATAGTTGGCATGTTTACTCGTATACATAATGAGCTGGTTTAGATCGATCCTAACCGGCCGATTAGGAATTACTTCTATAGTAATAAATTAATTAATAGAATACTCTATCAAACCCAGTAAGAAGATAAAATTTCAAATGGCGTATTTGTATTTGCGCGAAATCCCTGTTATTTTTTATTCTACCCCTACATGATCAACAATTCCATGAGCTTGGGCTTCTGTTGCTGACATAAAAACATCTCTTTCCATGTCTTCGGATACAACCCATAGAGGTGTGCCTGTTCTTTGTACATAAACCCTTGTAATGGTTTCGCGCAGCTTCATCATTTCTTCCGCTTCCAGGATAAATTCTCCTGCGGGTGCCTCATAAAAAGAACTAGCAGGTTGATGGATCATTACCCTGATTATATAACCTAATAAATGGTTCTTCTATCTCGAAGAGAAATCAAAGAGAATAAATTAAATAACGAGTAATGATATGAAAACCAAAAGATAGAATTGAACAACCGTACAGGCATCTTTTGCGCATTGCATACGGCTATACAATGGAATTTACTTTATAACCTCCATTCCATTGAAGAAGTATAAAATCAAATTCAAATATTCAAATATAGGGCCTATCAGACCCCGATCGGTAAATAATCCAATAACCATCCTTCATTTTATTTTGGAGTAGTTAAAACATACTATGATGGTTCCGTTGCTTTATATATTTATTTAGTCTGTTATTAAGCAATCCCAAAGTTTCTTTTTTTTGTATTCTTTCCTAAGATAAATATTGTTATTATACCTCTGGTGTGAAAACAAAAAAGTTTGTGACGCTGCAATAGGCTTCCGATAAATCAGATAAAATCGGAAATGCCCTTTATCTCATACTATTCGTTCGATATATAATCTAATGATTGATTTTTGAAAAAAAAAAACAAAAATAAAAAAAAAAGGTTTCTCATATCGAATTCAAAATGCCATGCTATTATTACTTAATAGTCATATTTCATATGGCGAAGGCATAGTCTTCTTTTTTCTCTCAAATACAAAATTCATTGGCGCCGAGCATGAGGGAATGCTAGACGTTTGGTAATTTCTCCTCCGACCAGAAGAAAAGATCCTATTGAAGCGGCCAATCCCATGCATATTGTCTGTACATCTGGTTGTACAAATTGCATAGTATCATAAATAGCTACTCCGGGTATTACCCACCCCCCGGGAGAGTTTATAAACAAATACAGATCTTTGCTATCATCCTCTAGACTGAGATATACCATAAGACCAATAATTTGATTCGAGAGATCGCTATCAACCTCTTGGCCTAAAAAAAGTAATCTTGCTCGATAAAGTCGGTTGATTAGGATATAATTGTATCCTTAGGAACCGTACGCGCACCTTTTGATGCATACGGTTTACCAAAAATCGCGCAAAAAAAAAGAATCAATGTGTAGATTGCAGCCCTCATTCTTTTTTATTTTCATAGGGGGCTCCTTCTAACAAAGGGCTTTTTTTCTTCCATTTTTCAAGAAGGATTTGTTTTGGCCTGTCTACTTTACCTATATATAAATAATATATATATATAAATAATTTACTAAACTTATCGAATGAACTTCTCATTGATGTATTGTTTCATCGAGATCGAATCCAAATAACGATGCCATTTTCTTGTTCCTGAATGGGCTTTTTCAATTTTTTTAGGTTTATGCTCTACTCCGAGTAAAGATAGGCCCGATTTTTATTTGCACATATAGGGCAAATGTCCCAATACCACGTCTTTTTGCTATGGCTTTTTTTATTTTTCAATTTCATTTATTTCATGTCTTCCACTAAATATTCAATGTATTCATTATATTAAATGTATTCATTATATTACTCGATTGATTAAACAGTTTGAGATCGCTCCTGTTTATAAATAGAATATTATAAAAGTAGTAATCTTAGATATATTACCAATTGGGTTTTTTCTAAACGGAGCCTGGATACTTCATTTTTTTGGTCCAGTCGAGCCAACCATAAATTATTCTAATTGATAATATTAATCTGATACCCCTACAAAAAATAAATAGGATTAAATTGTATTTCACGCTCCAAACTTTTGATAATTCAATCAATCTTTTTTGGGCGAAAGAGGGGATATCTCGATCAGGGGAGAGAATGGGGAAATTCCATGTGACCCAATATATCTGACAAGTCGCACTATATGTCAACCCACGATGCATCTTCCTCTCCAGGACTTCGAAAAGGTACTTTTGGAACACCAATAGGCATAAAATGAAAGAAAAAAAATTAAGTACTATATCTTACTTTGATGTGGAAGCGTAACAACGGGTTTATTGTCTTAATAAGATTAGCCTTTATCATAGTTTATCCATAAATTGAATAAGTTCATAACAATAACATAAAAAAAGAAAACCGAATGATTATGACTAAAGGAAAATTTTTACGAAACGAATGGGTCTTTGGAATGATATGAACAAATGGGTATGTCTTCACTCAGAGAAAATTAAAGTGGGATCAATCCCCTCTACCATTGCGTATTGGTACTTATCGGGTATAGAATAGATCTGCTTATTTTTGTTCCTACAAATGGAATTCGTCTATTATTACTATCTATTATTATTATTACTAAAAGAATAGAACAAATATTAATTCTTTCCTCGAGAAAATCTACCGAAAGAGTGGGTCCAGAGCATAGTTTTTTTACTTTTTACAATGCAATAAAGTTACATAGTGTCTATTATTCGTTGATTAAAGGGGTATTTCCATGGGTTTGCCTTGGTATCGTGTTCATACCGTCGTATTGAATGATCCGGGTCGTTTGATTTCTGTTCATATAATGCATACAGCTCTAGTTGCTGGTTGGGCCGGTTCGATGGCTCTATACGAACTAGCGGTTTTTGATCCCTCTGACCCCGTTCTTGATCCAATGTGGAGACAGGGTATGTTTGTTATACCCTTCATGACTCGTTTAGGAATAACCAATTCATGGGGCGGTTGGAGTATCACAGGAGGTACTATAACGAATCCGGGTATTTGGAGTTACGAAGGTGTGGCCGGGGCACATATTGTGTTTTCTGGCTTATGCTTTTTGGCAGCTATTTGGCATTGGGTGTACTGGGATCTAGAAATATTTTCTGATGAACGTACAGGAAAACCTTCTTTAGATTTACCTAAGATTTTTGGAATTCATTTATTTCTTTCAGGGTTGGCTTGTTTTGGGTTTGGCGCATTTCATGTAACGGGGTTGTATGGTCCTGGAATATGGGTGTCCGATCCTTATGGACTAACCGGAAGGGTACAATCCGTAAATCCAGCGTGGGGTGTGGAAGGTTTTGATCCTTTTGTTCCGGGAGGAATAGCCTCTCATCATATTGCAGCAGGGACATTGGGCATATTAGCCGGCCTATTCCATCTTAGTGTCCGTCCGCCCCAACGTCTATACAAAGGATTACGCATGGGAAATATTGAAACCGTCCTTTCCAGCAGTATCGCTGCTGTCTTTTTTGCCGCTTTTGTTGTTGCTGGAACTATGTGGTATGGTTCAGCAACTACCCCGATTGAATTATTTGGTCCCACTCGTTATCAATGGGATCAGGGATACTTCCAGCAAGAAATATATCGAAGAGTTAGCGCTGGGATAGCCGAAAATCAAAGTTTATCAGAGGCTTGGTCTAAAATTCCTGAAAAATTGGCTTTTTATGATTACATCGGTAATAATCCGGCAAAGGGGGGATTATTCAGAGCGGGCTCAATGGACAACGGGGATGGAATAGCTGTTGGGTGGTTAGGACACCCTATCTTTAGAGATAAGGAAGGGCGTGAACTTTTTGTACGTCGTATGCCCACTTTTTTTGAAACATTTCCGGTTGTTTTGGTAGACGGAGACGGTATTGTTAGAGCCGATGTTCCGTTTCGAAGGGCAGAGTCGAAGTATAGTGTCGAACAAGTAGGTGTAACTGTGGAGTTCTATGGTGGCGAACTGAATGGAGTCAGTTATAGTGATCCTGCTACTGTGAAAAAATATGCTCGACGCGCTCAATTGGGCGAAATTTTTGAATTAGATCGTGCTACTTTGAAATCCGATGGTGTTTTTCGTAGCAGTCCAAGGGGTTGGTTTACTTTTGGCCATGCTTCATTTGCTCTGCTCTTCTTCTTCGGACATATTTGGCATGGCGCTAGAACCTTGTTCCGAGATGTTTTTGCCGGTATTGACCCAGATTTGGATGCTCAAGTAGAATTTGGAACATTCCAAAAACTTGGGGATCCGACTACAAGACGACAAGTAGTCTGATACAAGATTGATTTCTTACTTTTATTTTTGTGATTTAACATAGACAGGGAGCCGGATAAATCTTGATTTGAATCGCTGCCTTTGCCCTTTCTTTGACTCTTTCTCTTTAGTTATCCGGGAGACGACCCAAAATAAACAGGCATGGAAGCTATAATTGTAAACCACAATTGAATCTATGGAAGCATTGGTTTATACATTCCTCTTAGTCTCGACTCTGGGAATAATATTTTTCGCCATCTTTTTTCGGGAACCACCTAAAGTTCCAACTAAAAAGATGAAATGATTTTTTATTATCTCGATTGAAGTAATGAGCCTCCCAATATTGGGAGGCTCATTACTTCAACTAGTCTCCGTGTTCCTCGAATGGATCTCTTAGTTGTTGAGAGGGTTGCCCAAAAGCAGTATATAAGGCGTACCCAGTAAAACTTACAAGTAAACCAGATATAGAGATGGCAACTAAGGTTGCTGTTTCCATTATTATATAATTTTAAGACCACAATGGATCTATGCTAAGATCATTTATTTACAATATAATGGTATACAAAGTCAACGGCTCTCACTGAATACAAAATAGGATTTATGGCTACACAAACCGTTGAGAATAGTTCTAGATCTGGTCCAAGACGAACCATTGTAGGGGATTTATTGAAACCACTGAATTCGGAATATGGTAAAGTAGCTCCAGGTTGGGGAACTACTCCTTTGATGGGTATTGCAATGGCTCTATTTGCGATATTCCTATCTATTATTTTGGAGATTTATAATTCTTCCATTTTACTGGATGGAATTTCAATGAATTAGATTCACAAGAACTACTAAATCGCTTTTCACTACAAAGTGAATCATTTAGGTCGTTTTTAGCCCATTCTATTTTTGGGTAGTTCGACCGTGGAATTTCTTTGTTTCTGTATTTCCGGAATATGAGTGTGTGACTTGTTATAATTGATCCTATGGATACTACAGAGAGTGGTTCTGTCATCTTGATACAGATGGTTTTACCTCGTCGGATATTCATTCTAGTATCCGGAACGCGCGGAATATAGGAAATAGATTACAAACTATTCTAACTATGATTCATATTTTATATTAAGACCTCGCGGGCCGGACTCCAAAAAAAAAGAGTTAACCCCCAAATAGTTAAAAAAGGGGGTTAGAAGTGATAAATCGACAGATTTTTATTCTTTTTCCCGTTTATGCTTATTTTAATTAAGGGACAAACCTTTCTTTAAATTTTTATTCAGTATATCTATTCATTGAATAAGTGATGATCCAACGATTCTTACTCAGGGAATTTTTGGACTTAGTTTGAAGGTTTTCTTGAATCATCGTGGTTGTAGTATGAATCTGAGGTTTTAATCGATTCATAGGGTCTTAACAAGAGAATTCCTATCAATAATAAAGAAAACAGAAGTACAACCGCGTTACACACAAATAAGAATAACAAATAAAAGAAAATAAAAAAAAATAGGGAAATAGAGGATTCAAGAGGCCTGTAACAATCAACATAAAGACGAATGAGCCAACTTGATATTTTTTAGCATTATAACCACAAAGAAGAGCTTTCAGATTTTTATTCTTTCGTATCTTTAGAGAAAAAGAAAGAGTGAATCATAGGAGGAAAGATAAATAAGTTTCAAACTTTTTATTACACATATCCATTCTAGCCAGTATTTGGGTGGTTTTTGTTTGAGCCGTACGAAATGAAATTCTCATATACGGTTCTCAGAGGGGGAGTTCCCTGGATTTACCTATCTCAATAAAGTATATGATTGGTTCGAAGAACGTCTTGAGATTCAGGCGATTGCAGATGATATAACTAGTAAATATGTCCCTCCCCATGTGAACATATTTTATTGTTTAGGCGGAATTACACTTACTTGTTTTTTAGTACAAGTAGCTACGGGATTTGCTATGACTTTTTACTATCGCCCAACGGTTACTGAGGCTTTTGCTTCCGTTCAATATATAATGACTGAAGCTAACTTTGGTTGGTTAATCCGATCAGTTCATCGATGGTCCGCAAGTATGATGGTGCTAATGATGATCCTGCACGTATTTCGTGTGTATCTCACCGGTGGCTTTAAAAAACCTCGTGAATTGACTTGGGTTACAGGTGTAGTTTTAGCTGTATTGACCGCATCTTTTGGCGTGACTGGTTATTCCTTACCCCGGGACCAAATTGGTTATTGGGCAGTCAAAATTGTAACAGGCGTACCGGAAGCTATTCCTGTAATAGGATCGCCTTTGGTAGAGTTATTGCGCGGAAGTGCTAGTGTAGGACAATCCACCCTGACTCGTTTTTATAGTTTACACACTTTTGTATTACCTCTACTTACTGCCGTATTTATGTTAATGCACTTCCCAATGATACGTAAGCAAGGCATCTCTGGTCCTTTATAGAGAAGAAATAGTATTATAGATCATAGATATTTGTAATCAGTCATTTATCACTTCACTCAGGGTAGGAACAATAGGATTTCATTGCTATAAATATGGATTATTGAAAAGAATAAAACATGTATTTGGATCTTTTCCTTCAACCCCGCAAAATTGTATTATTTATTTGACACTAATGGTTGAAGTGAATTTTCTG